TTTTTTCCTCTTTTATTCTGAATAACTATCTGAATCTTGAATTGTCTTATGACTCATCACTCAACTCAGATGAATTTTTTGAAAGAACTGTGCTTTGAACAAATGATCCCCGCTCCCATCACCAGTTGCTCCTCCTATCTACACCCGCTCCAACAACTAATCTTATTTTTGGATCTTGTTTGTGATATTGAGAAAAGATCAATCAATAAATATCTCTATGGATTCTTCCAACTTATTTCTATTCTATAGTATATTAAACGACTACAGTACCCTATATAATTTATATGATATGACTTTTCAATTTTAATTCATTTTTTTTATTTTATTGTCTTCTTTCTCTTTTATATTTCCTTCAGATGAATCGAAAACTACAAAGTATAATATATTTTTGAATGGTTCGAGCCAAAAAATGGACTATTTGCTTATTTACTTTACCTTGTTGTTGTCAGAAAAAGAGGGAAAATAAGGAATTTTCCCCCTGTCTCTAAATGAAATATGATATGCAATATAAAATAGTAAATTAAATACTATATACTATATAGTGGATAGTGGACTGGAAATTCAAATATCTTTCTATTTCTAGTATCCGTTCTCGTTATCCATCCCATTGTCGAAACAAAAATAGAGGATGCATCAATATGTAAATATTTGGTACATAAAGCCACGACCCGATCTATCTATATTTATAACTATAGATAGATAAAAAAAATCTATATAATATATAAGCAACCGATCCTTTTTTTTTTTTAATCAAAGAAAGATATTCAAAAATGGACGTCTCTTATTTTGTGACTCAGAATAAACGTTTCGCGTGGAGGAGTGGAGGAACGGAATAATAATTTATTCTTATGGAGGATCCAAAAAAGATTGAATCGGAAATATCGACAAATTCTAAATTCTTGCGACGTAGTCTAAATCTAAAGGAAATAAAAAAAAATTTCGAGGCTACAATTCTATCTCTATCAAATTTGAATATCAGAATAGCTGATATAGTCATGATTCAATAGGTCAGGTCCACTTACCTTTTTTATTTCTTATATTTATGATGGATTTGATTGGAATAACGGAAAAGTAGGAATATTTGGCGATTCATAATTGGGGTTGAGTAGGTAGAATATCTATGTCCTCGAACCAAAAATATGGAATAATGAAACCTGAGTTGAGTAAGAATATAGCCTGTAGTGACATAGTTGTCTTCCCAATAAGCGGGGTGATTTATCATTATAATGAACACTTTATAATCACTATACTATCTCATTATATTTATAATGATAATTAGTTAATTAACTCATTCTAATAAAAAAAAATATCCCTATTATCCACTAAAAAATGAAGATTGAAACTAGAGTTTTGTGGAAAAAGCCCCTTATCGGATTTGAACCGATGACTTACGCCTTACCATGGCGTTACTCTACCGCTGAGTTAAAAGGGCCTATTTTATTCCATTCCTGAATGAGACAATGTGAAGACATATACATATATTATATACCTACATATTACATTACATAGGTGCATACAGTAGGCTCATAGTGTCTCATTTGGGAATATCTTTTTTTTTTTAGTCAGTCTAGGCTAAAACCTAATTACTTTTTTTTTCTTTTATTGACCCCTATCACAACGAGATTCGTTTGATTAATACACAAATTGAAATAGATCCAAGATATTTGATATGTGATCAAATCATGTAATGTATGGACTGAAAAGATTCAACTCGTACCTGAAATCCAAGCTCTGCTCTTAGAAAAAAAGAAACTTTCTATCGTTTCTTAATTTCCTAGCTGTAAGATAGGAATATCGCATCTTAACAATGCGTGAATCGATGCGTGAAGGTTGAAGAATGGCTTTTCTGTCGGACAAATCACTAGCGATCCTATACTTCATTAATTATTAATTATAACACATTATAATTATTTCCTATATAATGGAATGTTTATCCATTCTAATGATATAGAATCTATATATAGAAATAGAATATAGAATTTTTTTCATTCATGAACCATGAATGAAAAAATATTCTATCGGAATCGCGAAAGGAAAGGTGGAAAACTTATTCGTATTTAGTCACACCATTACATTATATTGACAATTACAAAAAACTATTCATACTATGAGTATATATAGTATGATGTCGGTTGGGCATCGCAGATATGCCCCCATCGTCTAGTGGTTCAGGACATCTCTCTTTCAAGGAGGCAGCGGGGATTCGACTTCCCCTGGGGGTAGGGTACTACGAAAGGAGGTTGATCATGTATTATCAATAAGTCTAGACTTGATTCTTCCTGGGTCGATGCCCGAGTGGTTAATGGGGACGGACTGTAAATTCGTTGGCAATATGTCTACGCTGGTTCAAATCCAGCTCGGCCCAAGAATTCACCGATCCATCATGAGATTACATAATATAAGAAATTTGTCCGCCGGAAACGTCTGGTTAATTTTATATCCTATTTGTTTTTTTCCGATATATTCTTCATTTTATGAATTATCTGGATTCATATCAAAATCCGAAAATATAGGACAAGAATTAACAAGTCAAAATATTTTTTGGAAAGATTTCGTATCAATCGATTTAACACGATTTGACAATAGGATTTCTAGTAATCCGTGCCGTTCTCACTAAAGTCCATATCTATGTGGATATTAATATACCAATCACTCCTTTCTCTGTTACAATACGACAATTCTAAATTAAACTAGTCTTAATCAAATCATTAATAATATGTATGCTGTATACCTTATTTCTCTGGGATTGTAGTTCAATCGGTCAGAGCACCGCCCTGTCAAGGCGGAAGCTGCGGGTTCGAGCCCCGTCAGTCCCGACCTAGTATCCGATGACTCCATCAATTCATTTTTTTATTTTCTGTCAAGGGGCATAGAGTGGGATCTAATTCCCATAGGGTCCTTTTTTTCCGTTTCGAATTTTTTATTGAGAAAATACAATGCGACAATTTCAATTACTTCAATTAGTACCGAGGGGGGTAGGCATATTGAATTGGTACAATTGTGGGTAGCACCCTATTTAGTTAGGATTAAAAGAAATCCTTGTCTGGTTTTTTTCGATTGCTCCTGACCCGTGGAAGGGAATCGAATACTTATATATATACTTTCACTAGAGCATATACACAAATTTTGATTCGTTTATTGTACGATAAAAAATGAACTTTTCACATAGTTACCTCGATAAAATACTTTTTTTTCATATTAAAGCCTCTTTCTAGCTCCAATTTTTGATAACTTAAATTACTAATAGGAAACAATCTATTTATATCATTCAAACTACATACTTCATTTTGGATATATGTGTCCCAGGGCCGGTTCAAGGAAAGAAAGGAATATTCAAATTAAGTAATTAAGAAAAGGAAGAGCAAACAAAGAAAAGATAGACCCTCTCTTCTCTTAGTGAGGGAATGAGTAATCTTTTTTTATTTCCGGGGAAGGTCCTATCGAAGAAAGAACAAACTAAAAAAAAAGAGTTCATTTTTTATTTTTTAATTTATCAAAATATTCGATCTTTTCTTCTTATTTTTTCCATTTTACTTCTACTATTTGGGTTCGGTTTTTGACCAATGGAAGCGGAAGATGGGCCAGATGATCCTTTATTATATTATATATATGATTCTATAAATAAGACGGTAGGTTATAGAAAATAACGAATGGATAAAATAAAGAATAATAATTCAATGAGATTCTAAATTGGATCAGGAATTCCATTTTAGGTTTTTATTCCGTATGGATAAAAGATCTTCCTATGTTATACTATTCCATTCTCGATGATGAATAGATTTGATAGCTCAGATATTGTTATTCAATGATATTGATCCGATTCAATATCATCGGGATGTATTTCTCCCATTGAATTTACAGGATAAAGATTTAGAATCTCTATGGGATCAGATCCCGAGTTATTAATTATGAAGTAAAAAAACGATGAAATTATGGAAGTAAATATTCTCGCATTTATTGCTACTGCACTGTTCATTCTAGTTCCTACTGCTTTTTTACTTATCATTTACGTAAAAACGGTCAGTCAAAACGATTAATTTGAATCAAGCTTGACTTCTTAGTTCTTATCAATAATGGAAGAAATGAAAGGGATTCAAATTCCACGTCTTAAATAAAATGAGCGAATTAAAATCAGACGTATATGAGATTTGATAGTATGGTAGAAAGGAATATAGGAACCTTTCTACCATACTATCTATTAGTGTATAATTCTACTATACATTATTATATAAAATAATAAAGTTGGACTGTATAAAGAAAGATGGCTTAATGTAGATTACTCCGTAATCTGTATATTGATATATGTACATATAACTCCTATATGTGTAATATACATAGTACCCCAATTCGAGTTCTTTACTTTGGTACATCCATTTGGTTTAGACCGATTTCGATCAATATGATATAATTGAATGCCCACCTTTACTCTTATCTTATAAAATACGTATCTACATAATAACAGATCGACTTCCTCTTTGAACAGTAAAGCGAGAAACAAATAAAAAGGGGTCGGTTGCTCCTCATTGTAATATTTATATATAATTCTGTTAAGAGCTAGTTCATCTAAATACTCTATTTCAATTTGGTTGGAAAAAATTGCATATCATGCGTATTCCGTTTAGTTTCAAAATACGAAGATGGGAATCATTTAATTTAACTATTTGTTTGATTGAAAGGTTATTCGTCATCTATTACATTACTTTACTGGATTCCAGTCGAATTTAAAAATGAAGATATTTGAAAGAAAAACGCTTTGCAGAAGGATTATGAAACTATTAATACAGTTTGATTACTCAACTCAATTCAATTAGTAATTACCCTAGCCCTAGAGTCCACTTCTTCCCCATACTACAAGTGAAAGGGAAAATGTAAAGACTACCATTAAAGCAGCCCAAGCAAGACTTACTATATCCATGTGAATTATGCCCCCGAATATGAAGAAACTCTTTCATTATTGATTACTAATAATATGGAATCAATGGCACAGAGTCAAAAAGAGA